TAATAAATTAGAAAAGTCAAGAATTTCACTAAAATTTGATTTTCATGTTTATATATATATGTAAAATTTGTTGACTAAGGCTCAACTTTTTTTTTGCTTAATAAGACAATATTTTCTAACAAAATGTGGTCAAAAATTATAATAAATATTCAATAATCTTAAAAATTTTTCATTTTGTTAGTTATTTTTCAAGTATATTAAATATTTATATATCATATATATATTTATTATAACGTTATTATACTAACATTAAATATTATATAATATTAATTAAATATATAATATTAAAATATAAAATCTAAAAAATAAAGTATAATAACGTTAATAGTAATTTATATTAAATATTTATATATTATATATATATTTATTATAACGTTATTATACTAACATTAAATATTATATAATATTAATTAAATATATAATATTAAAATATAAAATCTAAAAAATAAAGTATAATAACGTTAATAGTAATTTATATTAAATATTTATATATTATATATATATTTATTATAACGTTATTATACTAACATTAAAAAAAATAACTAATAATGAAATATTTAGTTAAATCACATTTAATTTCACTTAAGGTTCACTTTAATTTACTCGTTTTTATTACTTAACTGTCAGATTAATTGATTTTTCATATTGATTGATAACAATAATTCTATTTAACCCCAATTAAATAGTTTTATTTTAGTGAAAATATTAACTTAAATCTCTATTTGTTAGATATATCACCTTTAATCTGGATTTTTTGTTGGGAGAAAGTTTTAGTTGAGCCATAAAGTTAATTTTAACATATAGTAAGTAGTAAAAATAAAACATTGTTAGTTATTCTTGTTATTTATTTAATATCTTTAAACTTTTCTTACTAAGTGAAATATTTAAGTTATCTGTCTACCCCAATAGACAAATATTTTTAACAACTACCCCAATAGTTAGTTAAACTTAATAAAAGTTCTCACATTTAATTTCACTTAAGGTTCACTTTAATTTACTCGTTTTTATTACTTAACTGTCAGATTAATTGATTTTTCATATTGATTGATAACAATAATTCTATTTAACCCCAATTAAATAGTTTTATTTTAGTGAAAATATTAACTTATAGTGAAAATATTAACTTAAATCTCTATTTGTTAGATATATCACCTTTAATCTGGATTTTTTGTTGGGAGAAAGTTTTAGTTGAGCCATAAAGTTAATTTTAACATATAGTAGTATTTGATTCTAGTACATTTGAATTAATTAATTCATTAAATTATATGGACAATTTTTAATTTTTTTTACTTTCCAGTAATTAATATTATATAATTAATTTAGGTTAGATTTAGGTATTGAATTATATTAGATTAAAATTGTGCCAGCATTCGCGGTTATACAATTTAATAAAATTAATTTTATGGGGGTTTATTTTTTTTTTATTATTTTGGATTTAAAATTTTATTATTTAGGTGGAATTTGTTTTAAAGGTTAATTTCAATAAAAAATTATAAGAAATTTTATTAATAAACTAGGATTAGATACCCTATTATAAATTACGTAAAAATATTACCCTGAATAGTATTAGTTATGTTCTTTAAGGCTCAAAGAATTTGGCGGTAAAACATTCTTTTTAGAGGAACCTGCAATTTAATTGATAAACCACGATAGATCATACTTAATTAATATTTGTATACCTCTATATTTTGGAATGTTTTTAGAGAATATTTTCTTTTTCTTATGAGTTTTATATTAGGTCAAGGTGCAGTTTTAATTAAGTTTTTGTGGGTTACTATAATTATACATAATTAGGAATTATATTGGAAGAATTTAATAGAATTAGGATTTAATAGTAAATTTAATTAATTTATTAATTTGAATTTTGCTCTGTTTTATGTACATATCGCCCGTCACTCCTAATTATAATTAGGATAAGTCGTAACAAAGTAATTTTACCGGAAGGTGAAGTTAGAAAGAAACACAGATTATAGCTTATTTAAGAAAGTTTATTATTTACATTAATAGGAAAATTTATTGATTTGGTCTGAACTAAGTTAATTATTAGATTTATTTTCTTTAATTAAATTATTTGTTCTTTTTTTAGTTTTTTTACAAACAATTTGTTTAATATTGACTGACAAGGTAATTTATTAAGTTTTTATGAGATTTTATTATTACCTTTGGTATCAGGGTAGATTAATTACTTTAAATATTTTATATTCCCGAATTAAAAAGGTCAATAATTTTATTTAATTTTAATTGTTAAAAAAATTTTAATAATAAAGTTGTAGTAGCTATATGTTAATCGATTTTTGTTTATCTGGTTACTAAGGAGTTTAATTAAATTAATCATTATTATATAAAATTATATTTTAATTGGTTTTATAGTGAAAATTTATTAGGGATAATCTTAATAATTTATACTAAAATTTAATTTTTATGAAGTTTATTAACTTTAAAATTTTGTATTTAGTTTATAATAAAATTATTTCTTTAATTTTTATTTGTTAGAATTTAGTTTATTACTTAGTTTTTTAATAAAATTTAGTTATTATTTTAATAATGATTTAATTAGTATAATTTTTAGATTAAACATTATGAACTCGACAATTTTTATTTCCAACTGTTTAACAAAAACATTTCCTTTAGTTTTTATTGAAGGTAATTCCTGCCCTATGGTTTAATCTAAATGGCTGCAGTATTTTGACTGTGCAAAGGTAGCATAGTAATTAGTTTCTTAATTGGGAACTTGTATGAATGGATAAATGAGATATAATTTTTATTTAATTAAAAGTTAAAATTTTAATTTTAAGTGAAAATGCTTAAGATTTTTCTTGGGACGATAAGACCCTATAGAACTTTACATTTGTTTATAAAATTTTCTTTAATTTTTTTGTAAGATTTTCTGTTCGTATGTTTTGCTGGGGTGGTAGATAAATTTTAACTTTATTTATTTTTTTCATTAATAATTGTTTTTATTGATCTTAATGGATTATAAGAATAAGTTACCTTAGGGATAACAGCGTAATTTTAGTGGGGAGTTCATATCTATACTGATTTTGCGACCTCGATGTTGAATTAAGAAAAAACTAAGAAGCAGAATTCTTAGATTTAAGTCTGTTCGACTTTTAAATTCTTACATGATTTGAGTTCAAACCGGCGTGAGCCAGGTTGGTTTCTATCTTAGAAATTGTTAAGTTATTTAGTACGAAAGGACCAATTACTTGTGATTAGTCATTTAATTCATTAATAGTGATTTGGCAGATTAGTGCATTAAATTTAGAATTTAATTAAGTATAAATGATATATACATTCATTAATTCTTAATTTTTTAAGATTTTTTGTTTTGTTGGTTTTTGTTTTAATTTCTGTAGGATTTTTTACTCTTTTAGAGCGTAAAATTTTAGGTTACATACAGTGCCGTAAAGGCCCTAAGATAGTAGGTTTTATAGGTCTTTTACAACCTTTCAGAGATGGGGCTAAGCTTTTTCTAAAAGAACAGTTTTTTCCTATAAATTCTAATTATTTAATTTATATAGTTTGTCCTATTTTTGGTTTTATTCAATCTCTTTTCCTTTGAGTTCTTTTTCCCTTTTATGTTAATTGTGTTGAAATGGGTCTTGGAGTCCTTTTTTTTTTGTGTTGCTCAAGCCTAGGGGTTTACGGGTTAATAGTTTGTGGTTGATCATCAAATAGAGTTTATTCTATGTTGGGGTGTGTTCGAAGAATTTCTCAGGCCATTTCTTACGAAGTAAGATTATCATTGATTTTATTGAGATATTTTCTTTTATTAGATAGTTATAGTTTTATGGATTTCTACTATTTACATTCTTGTATTTGGTTCGTTACTTTTTCAGTTCCTTTATTTTTTTGTTGGATTTCTTGTTGTATAGCTGAAAGTAACCGTACTCCTTTTGATTTTTCTGAGGGTGAAAGAGAATTAGTTTCTGGGTTTAATGTTGAATATGGTGGGGGTGGTTTTGCTTTACTTTTTATTTCTGAATATTCTAGAATTATTTTTATTAGACTTATTACTTGTTTAATTTTTTTAGGTCCAAATATTAATAGTCCATTCTTTTATATAAAATTGATTTTAATATGTTTTTTTTTTGTTTGAACTCGTGCTACTCTTCCTCGATTTCGTTATGATAAACTTATGTCATTAGCTTGAAAATGTTACTTGCCACTATCTTTAAATTATATTTTTTTTTTTATTTTAATTAAATCCTTGTGTTTTTATCATTTTTTTTTGTAAAGTCAATAAATTTAAATCTTTCTTATACTTTCAAAGTATATGCTTTAAAATATAAGCTAATTAACTATCTAATAGATTTTTCTCATATTTTTGAGATTAGTGGGTCTGTAACGAAGTACAAGAAATAAATTAATGTAAGTACGATTCCTGTTACTGTAAATGGGTATTCAACTGGCTTAGCTCCAATTCATGTCAGTAACATTACTGTTGATGTGAACAATCAAAAGTTGATTTGATTAATTGGGTAGAATTGAATTCCTTTAAATTTAGTATTTATTGAGAATGGGAGAATGGCTAAAATAATAATTGATAGAAATAATGCAATTACCCCCCCTAGCTTGTTAGGAATCGATCGTAGAATTGCATATGCGAATAAAAAGTATCATTCAGGTTGGATATGAATAGGGGTTACTATTGGGTTTGCTGGGGTAAAATTGTCTGGGTCAGATAATATGTAAGGTCTAAATATAGTAATAATTATAAGGATAGTAATAGTTACTGTGAATCCTATAATGTCTTTAATTGAAAAAAATGGGTGAAATGGAATTTTATCTAAGTTAGAATTAATTCCTATTGGATTGTTTGAACCTGTTATATGAAGAAAAAATAGATGAATAATTGTAAACATTGTAATAATGAATGGTAGAATAAAGTGAAGTCTAAAGAATCGTGATAGAGTAGCATTGTCCACTCTGAATCCTCCTCAAATTCAGTTTACAAGTATTGTTCCAATGTATGGAAAAGCAGATAGTAAGTTAGTAATTACCGTTGCCCCTCAAAATGACATTTGCCCTCAAGGTAAAACATACCCTAAAAATGCTGTTGCTATGGTTGTTAATAAAATTATGATTCCTATGTTTCATGTTTTATAAAGGTGATATGACCCATAATAGATTCCACGGCCAATATGTAAATAAATACATACAAAAAATAACGATGCTCCGTTTGAATGAATATTTCGTATTAATCAGCCATAGTTTACGTCACGTATAATATGTCTTACTGAATTAAATGCTAATTCAACATTAGCTGAATAGTGTATAGAGAGTATAATACCAGTAATTAATTGGATTATTAAACACAACCCTAATAAAGAACCAAAATTTCATCATGCTGATAGGTTGATAGGTGCAGGTAAATCTACTAGTGAATTATTAACAATAGATATAATTTTATCTCTTTTTCGTAAAGGTTTATTCATTAATCTGTTAAGTGTTTTTTGCTCGTAGTGGTCCTTTAAACATTTTAACGATAACTGTCACCGAAATTATTCTTAATAATATGTAAAGGAATAAAAATAATGTCATTATTATTGTTTTTTTGTTATAAATTTTTCTTATGGAAATTATATCTATTTTTATATTTCTTGATATTATTTCATTTGTTTGGATTTCTATAAATATTTCTTCTGTTGGAGTAATAATTATAATCAAAACAAATACTAATTTTAATCTTGGTTTAAATTTTTCGTTTGATGCAATTCTTCTTATATATATAAATAAGATTAGTAGTCCACCAATAAATATTATGAATATAACTATAGATATTCATGATGAAAGGGCTATTTTACAAATTAATAGAGTAGCTAGTGTTGTTTGGGTAAGTAATAAAACTCCTATAGATATAGGAGTTTTTAAGAATATAATCAAGGTTGAAATAGCTATAATAATTTTAATTATCAAAAATTTTATGTCAACAAATAATTTAAGTAAAATATTAGTCTTGGGTATTAAATATGTGAATTTTTTCACTTTGTTGAAGTTTTAAAGGATATTCCTAATTTTAGTTTACAAGACTAATATTTTACTTAAATTATTAAAACTTATGTTTTATTCATTTGTATATATATATATATGTGCTTTGATTTCTTTGTTAGTAATTCGTAACCATATTTTCCTATGTTTGGTCAGATTAGAATTTATCGTTATTTCGTTATTATTGATATTTTTTTATTATTTGACTTTTATTAGTTCAGGAATATACACAATAGTAATTTTAATAGTTTTTTTTGTTTGTGAAGGGGTTCTTGGGTTGAGAGTTTTAGTTAGAATAATTCGTTGCTATGGTAATGATTACTTAAATTCTTTACTACTATGATAAAATTTTTAATATCTATTTTTTTTGTGATCCCTATTTGTTTTTATTCTTCTTCAGTTATGTGAATTCAATATATTTTTATTTTGTTATATTTTTTTTTACTAATGAGAGGTTGTTACTCTTTTTTAGGAAAGATTTCTTTTCACATAGGTTTAGATAGTTATTCTTATGGTTTGATTTTATTGAGTTTATTAATTTGTTCTTTTATGTTTGTCTCAATAATAAAAAGAATATGAATTTGTTTTTTTATATTTTTAAATGTTACTATACTCATTTTTTTATTATTGATTTTTAGTTCTATAAGTTTTATATATATATATATTTCTTTTGAATTTGTTTTAGTTCCTCTTGTTATTTTAATTTTGGGCTGAGGTTATCAACCTGAGCGGTTGATAGCTGGTATATATTTATTCTTTTATACAATATTAGTTTCTTTACCTTTATTTATTGTTATTATATGAATATATATAAGTTTAGGTAGTTTAATTATTGATTTAATTAAATTAAGTTCTGATTTTTTTATTATTCATTTTGTTTTGGTTATTGTTTTTATAGTAAAGATACCGATATATTTTGTTCATTTTTGACTTCCTAAGGCTCATGTTCAAGCTCCTGTGTCTGGTTCTATAATTTTGGCTGGTATTATATTAAAAATTGGAGGTTATGGTTTAATTCGTACTATATTTATATGTGAACATATATTTATTAGATATTCTTATATTTGATTTGTTTTTTCTTTGTTAGGATCTTTATACATTTCTATTATTTGTCTAATTCAATCTGACATTAAGATAATGATTGCTTATTCTTCAATTTCCCACATGGGAATAGTTATTATAGGCCTTTTAACTATGACTTTATGGGGGTTAACTGGTTCTTATTTACTTATATTAGGACATGGGTTTTGTTCTTCAGGGATGTTTTATATGTCTAATATGTTTTATTTACGCACAGGAAGCCGCAGATTTTATATTAATAAAGGTTTAATTTCTTACATACCAAGTTGTGCCATATTTTGGTTTCTTCTATGTTCTTTCAATATAAGATGTCCCCCTAGAATTAACTTTGTTAGAGAATTAATAATTTTGTCTAGAATTATAAACTATTGATTTTGTTCTTTGTACTTTTTTGTTGGTGTATCTTTTTTTTGTGCTAGATTTAGTTACTATCTATATAGTTTTATTCAACATGGTTTATACATGAACTTTTATAGTTTTTCTTCTGTTAGTTTAGTTGAGTTTTTAATTTTATTTGTTCATTTAGTTCCTTTAGTTTCTTTTCCTTTATTATTAGGTGTTTTTTTATATTTGAGTAGTTTATATTAAAATATAGAGTTGTGGTTTCTAAGAAAATTATTTTCTCAAATTTTGTTAGTTTTAAATATTTATAATATTTACACGTTTTTGTTATTTTTTTTTTCTATATATTTTTTTTTATTGGGTTTATTTTTTAACATTTTTAGAATAAGAATTATATTAGAATGATCTTTGCTTGATTTAAGTTCTATTAGTATTTGTTACGTTATTTATTTAGATTGAATTTCTTGTGTTTTTTGTAGTGTAGTTCTTTTTATTTCTTCTATGGTAATTATATATAGAAAAATTTATATAGGTGATTATAATTTTAATTCAATTCGTTTTTTGTTTTTGGTTTTAATATTTGTCTTGAGAATACTTATAATAATTTTAAGTCCAAATTTAGTTAGAATTTTATTAGGTTGGGATGGTTTGGGTTTAATTTCTTATTGCTTAGTAATTTACTACAGTTCTTTAAGGAGATATTTAGCTGGGTTAATTACTTGTTTAGTTAATCGTTTAGGTGATATTGGTTTGTTAATTTCAATTAGTTGAATATTTAGATATGGTAGTTGAAATTTTATTTTCCATTTACCCTATCTCTTAGAAAATTTATATTATATAATCATTGTTTCGTCTTTTACTAAGAGAGCTCAAATTCCATTTTCTATGTGATTACCAGCTGCAATAGCGGCACCTACGCCAGTCTCCTCTTTAGTTCATTCATCTACTTTAGTTACGGCTGGTGTTTATTTATTAATTCGTTTTTTTAATAGATTAGTATATTTAAATAGATTTTTTTTATTAATCAGATTAATAACAATAGTTATGTCTTCAGTTTGTGCTAGTTATGAGTATGATCTAAAAAAGATTATTGCATTATCTACTTTAAGTCAGTTGGGGTTAATAATAAGATGTTTATTTTTAGGGATAGTAGATTTTTGTTTTTTCCATTTGTTGTCTCATGCTATATTTAAATCATTATTGTTTCTTTGTTCAGGTATTATTATTCATTTAATGATAGGGTTTCAAGATATCCGTTGTATAGGTTCTATTTGTTTGAGTATACCTGTAACTTGTTGTTGTTTTAACATTTCTAATCTAGCTCTTTGTGGGTTTCCTTTTTTGTCTGGGTTTTATTCTAAGGATTTAATTATTGATAGTTTGTCTTTTTTAGGTTGTAATTTTTTTTATATTATTTTTTTTTACTTAAGTTTAGGTTTAAGTTCTTTATATAGAATTCGTTTGTTTTATTATACCATTATTCACAATTTTAAGGGGTTGTCTTACATAAATTTATCTGAGGATATTTCTTTAATAAAATTTAGAGTTTTAGCTTTGGCTATTTTTTCTGTTAGTTTTGGTTGCGTGTACATATGGTTGATTAATCTTGATATAGGATTTATTTTACTTCCATTTTATTTGAAGTTATTGACTTTAATTATAATAACTATTGGATTTCTTTTAGGTTATGAGTTAATAATACATAATTTAGTTTTTTATAATAGATTTTATTTTCTTAATGGTTCTATATGATTTATATATAGTTATTCCAACTTTTTATACAAGGTTACTTATAACGGTTCATTAGAATTGTTTAGGGAATTAAATTGAGGTGAATATTATGGGGGGTTTGGTTTAACTTTCTGTACATTAAAAATTTCTAATCTTTTTCAAATATATTCATTGAGATCTTTAAAGATATTTTTTATAAGTATTATTATTTGATTATTATTTTTAATTTAAATTTATTGTTTTTATAGCTTATAAATAGAGTATTTCAGTGAAGTTGAAAGGGAAATTATTATTTAAAAACAAATTCATAGACTTTGGCTGATCATTTTTTTAACGAAAATAAAATGTTTGTAATAAACTATATGAATTATTTATAAGAGATAAACGGAATTAAACCGCTTTAGAAGTTAGTTAGCAGCCACTTCTATGGCTTGATCTCTGTTAATTGGAAAATTATTTCATTAGCCTTATTAACATTAAGGTGCCTCTCCTGCTTTGGCTTCAATTAAATAAACATGGAGGATTTCTCTAAATTTAGGTCGAAACTAAATGTAAAATTTTTACTTCTTTGTTTATATAAGATTAATCTTTAGAGATACCTTTTGATTGCAAATCAAATATTATTATTAAATATAATCCTAATTTATTTAGATCAGTTGATCATTCCATTTTTTCATTCATGTATTAATCCTCCTAACAAAATAGTTAAGAACATAATAGAGGTTAAAATTCAGTATTTTGTTATGGATGTTTTTACAGTAATAATTATAGGTATAATTAAAATAATTTCAATGTCAAAAATTAAAAAGATTACTGCGATTATGAAAAAATGGATGGAAAATGGTAACCGTGAATAAGATATTGGGTTAAATCCACATTCAAATGGTGTTAGTTTCTGTGTGTCAGTTATTGTTTTTTTTCTAATAAATAAAATTAGTATAATTATAATTATAGTTAAAGAAATGATGACAATCATAGAGTTTAATATAATTTTTATTACTCATTTAATTAAAATTATCCTTTAAGTTGGAAGCTTAAAATACTTTATATACTAAAAGAGTTAATAATTTTTATCTACCTCACCAATAAATTGAAATGTATAGGAAAAGTCAAACTACGTCTACGAAATGTCAATATCAAGCTGATGCTTCAAATCCTACATGATGGGTGTTTCTTATATGAAGTTTAATCATTCGTACAGTTGAAATTAAAATAAAAATTGTTCCTACAATTACGTGGATTCCGTGAAATCCTGTTCTTATAAAGAACGTTGACCCGTATACTGAGTCAGATATAGTAAAAGGTGCCTCGAAATATTCAATTGCTTGAAGGATTGTGAAGTATACTCCTAATAAAACAGTAATAATTATTCTTTGGATGGTTTGTGAGTAATTTTTATTAATTAATGCGTTGTGTGCTCAGGTAATCGAGATTCCTGAAGATAGTAGAATTATTGTGTTGAGTATTGGGATTCTTATGGGGTTGAATGTTTTAATTCCTGAAGGTGGTCATTGTATACCAATTTCTACCGATGGTGATAGTCTTCTGTGAAAGAAGGCTCAAAAGAAAGAAGTAAAAAACAGTACTTCAGATATAATAAATAGAATTATCCCTAACTTTATTCCTAAAGTTACTTTCTTAGTATGTATCCCTTGAAATGTTGCTTCACGAATTACGTCTCGTCATCACTGCATTATAGTCAGTAGGACAATTATTGTTCCTACAGTTATTAGTCATATTTTATTATAATGAAATCATAAAACTGTTCCTGATGTTATTGTTATTAGTCCTATAGATCCAGTAAGAGGTCAAGGTCTGTTGTCAACTAGGTGAAATGGATGGTTTTTCATTTAGATTTCTCTAGAGTATAAAGCTGAAAGTGTTATAAATACGTATGATTGAATGAATGCTACTGCTAGTTCAAATATTATTAAACCTATAAACAGTCATATAATTACTATTATGTTAAAAAAGTTGTTAGATAAATTGTTTCCCAGAAGTGTCATTAGTAGATGTCCCGCAATTATGTTTGCTCTTAGTCGTACTGCCAATGATCTGGGTCGAATTACATTTCTAATTGATTCAATTACTACTATAAAAGGTATAAGTGGATATGGTGTACCTACTGGTACTAAGTGGATAAATATATTGTTTATTTTTTTTGATCACCCAAAAATTATTAATGATATTCAAGTGGTTAGAGCTAAAGATAGAGAGAAGGCTAGGTGTGCGGATGCCGTGAATACGTATGGTGCTAATCCTATAAGATTATTAACTAAAATAAATATAAATATTCTTAAGAAAATGATAGTAGGTTCAATTTTATTAATGTGTATGATAATTTCTTTTGTTAATGATTTAAATACAATTAAAATTATGATTATTGATTTAGACGGTAAATTTCAAAATGGGGAAGGAATAATGGTTACTAGTAATATTCTTATTCAATTTAATGATAAAACTCCTGTTGCTGGGTCAAATACTGAAAATAAATTTATAATCATTTTCAATTAAATCTTTTTATTTTTTTGTTTTGTAATATTTTACTTGTGTAAATAAATGAAAAATAGATTGTGATTATTGTAACGGTCATTATTATAATAGATATTAATATAATGAGTGTTCATCAAGTTGGTGCTATTTGTGGGATAAAGAAATACTAATGTGGTATCTTAAACTTGACGAATTTAAATTTTTTAAATAAACTAATTTCTTCCATTAAGAGTATTCGCTTATTATTACTATAATTTGGTTTAAGAGACCAACACTTGCATTTAAGTAACTTAATGAGAAGTTTTTAATTCAATTAATGAAAGAATTTATTGAGATAGATTGTAATATAATGGGTATAAATCTGTGGTTCGCTCCGCAGATTTCGGAGCATTGTCCATAGAATAATCCTGGTCGTATTATCACAATTCTTCCTTGATTAATTCGTCCTGGTGTTCCGTCAATTTTAATACCCAGTGCTGGGATTGTTCATGAATGGATCACGTCAAATGATGTAACTAAAATACGTGATTTTGTATTGTATGGTAGTATAATTCGATTATCTACTTCAAGTAGACGATATTCATAACTTTCATTGGATTCTGGCTTTTTCATATAAGAGTCTAATTCAATTTTTTTGAAGTCAGAATATTCATATCTTCAATATCATTGATGACCAATAGCTTTTATAGTAATAATGGGTTTATTGATTTCTTCAAGAAGATAAAGAATCTTTAACGACGGTAAAGCAATAATTACAAGAAGTACTGCGGGTAAGATAGTTCAAATTAATTCAATTAATTGTCCTTCTAGTAAGAATCGGTTAGTCATTTTATTAAAACTAATAGAAATAAGTATATAAAATACTGTCATTGTAATTATAATAATAATTATTATTGTGTGGTCATGGAACATAATCAAATGTTCTATAATTGGTGATACTGCATCTTGAAAACTTAATATATTTCACGTTGCTATTTTCAGTAAAATAATAAATTTATATATGAATCTTAAGTTCATTGCACTAATCTGCCATACTGATAATTTTTAATTATTAGAGGTAATTCAGTTTATGAATGTTCTTGAGGTAGTTCAGTATATGAATGTTCTTGAGGTGGTGTTTTTTGTAGTCATTCAATTGATGAAGGTGTTCTGTAATTAAATATTGCAATTCGTTTTGTGATTAAAGATTCTCAAAGAATAAAAATTATCAATAGAATTCTTACTATTGATACTATTCTACCAATTGACGATAGAAGATTCCATGAGGTATACATGTCAGGGTAATCTGAGTAACGTCGTGGTATACCACTTAATCCTAAAAAATGTTGTGGAAAAAATGTTAGATTAACTCCAATAAATATTACTGAGAATTGGATTTTTAACCATTTTGGGTTTATTATAACTCCCGTGAATAATGGAAATCATTGGATAAATCCTGCTATGATAGCAAATACTGCACCTATCGATAGTACATAATGGAAATGTGCTACTACGTAGTAAGTGTCGTGAAGAATTACATCGATTGATGAATTTGATAGTACAATTCCTGTTAGTCCTCCTAGTGTAAATAAAAAAACAAATCCTGTAGATCATAATATGGAAATTGATATTTTGGTTGAAACTCCGTGTATTGTTGCTATTCAACTAAAAATTTTGATTCCAGTTGGTACTGCAATAATTATAGTTGCTGAGGTGAAGTAGGCTCGTGTATCAACATCTATCCCTACTGTAAATATGTGATGGGCTCATACAACAAACCCTAAGATACCAATTGATATTATTGCATACACCATACCAATATATCCAAATGACTCTGTTTTTCCTCTTTCTTGGCTAATAATGTGTGAAATTAACCCGAATCCTGGTAAAATCAAAATGTAAACTTCTGGATGTCCAAAAAATCAGAATAAATGCTGGTACAGAATAGGGTCCCCCCCTCCTGCTGGGTCAAAGAATGTTGTGTTAATATTTCGGTCTGTTAATAATATTGTGATTGCTCCTGCTAGAACAGGTAGGGATAATAAAAGAAGGATTGCTGTAATTACAACTGATCATACAAATAATGGTGTTCGGTCAAGTGTTATCCCTGTTGGTCGTATGTTAATAACTGTTGTAATAAAGTTTACTGCTCCTAGGATTGAGGAAATTCCCGCTAGGTGCAGAGAGAAGATTGATATATCTACTCTTGGACCTGCATGAGCTAGATTTCTAGATAATGGAGGGTAGACTGTTCACCCTGTTCCTGTTCCTATTTCAATTAAAGATCTGGTTAATAAAATTGTAAGGGATGGGGGTAGTAATCAAAATCTTATATTATTAAGTCGTGGAAATGCTATATCTGGTGCACCAATTATTAGTGGTAATAATCAGTTACCAAACCCTCCAATTATAATTGGTATAACTATAAAAAAAATTATAATGAAAGCATGGGATGTAACAATTACATTGTATGCTTGGTCGTTATTGATAATTGACCCTGGTTGAGAAAGTTCAATTCGAATAATTATTCTTAATATTATTCCTACTATTCCTGATCAAATTCCAAAAATAAAATATAATGTTCCAATGTCTTTATGGTTTGTAGAATATAACCATTTAATCATTAAAATAATTGTATACCTTACTAAGATGGCTGATTTAGGCGGTAAATTGTAAATTTTCTTAAGAAATAAATATTTCTCTTAGTATTATGGTCTTATAGTTTACTTAAAATTTTAAATTGCAAATTTAAAGATGAATTTAATATATCTAAGACTTATTCAAATTTAATAATATTAACAATTTTGATTGTTGTGAGTTTATTTTAACTTAAAGTCTTTAAAAGACTATTTTTAAGGTTAAAATTAATGGTGTTAGTAAAACTCTTGCTGTTATTATGAAATATTTAACATTTATTTTTATTAAGAATTCTCATTTTGTTAATCTATAAGAAATTATTATTGAAGAGAATGCTAATCGTGTATAAAAGAATAATACTAACAATGATGTTAAAATTATAATTGTTACTAAAATTAATTCATTAGTTTTAATTATTTCTTGAATTACTATTATTTTTGTTACAAATCCTAGTGTTGGTGGGAATCCTCTCATTGATAATATGTTAATTCAAATGTTTAATTTTATTCAGGTTGAGAATTCATTAAATAGAATTTGGTTAATAAAGTTAATTTTTATTATTGAAAATAATATTACTAAAAAAGTTATATTAATTGAATAAATTCTAACAAACGTCATTACTAGTCTAAATTTGTTAATAGATGAGATTATTAAGCTTATATTAAAGATTGAAGAATATGTTAGGGTTTTTCTAATGGAAGATTGGTAACTATAAATTGTCTCATTAAATATAAATTTACTAATAATATTTACTGTTAGGAATTCTCTGTTAATTTGATATTTTATTAAAATCGGAGGTAATTTAAAAATTGTTAACAAAATTAACAATCTGTATTCTAAATGTTTAATAATTATTAAAATTCAATTATTATGAATAGAAAATCCTATTTTTATTATTATTGCTCTTGTTAATACAATTTCATTTATTATACTAACCCCAATTAGTATACAAATTACTCTAAATAATAATATGGTTGAAGAAATTCTCTGAATAATAAAATATTTAACTATGGATTCAGACGATGAATTGATTTTGTTAGAATTTATTAAGGGAACAAATGAAATGAGTGTAATTTCTATTCCTATTCATATTGATACTCAGTTATTTGAACAAATAGTTATGATAACCCCAATTATCATAGTATTTGTTAGTATTAATTTAGTTGAATTAAAAAATATTAGAAAGAAGAATTTTATGTTCTATTCTTAGGGTATGAACCTAATAGCTTAGCTTAGCTTATCTTTCTTAGATGTTTTGAGGTGTAAGATGCACATGAATTTTTGGTTTTCAAGGATTAAGTTTAATTCTTAACAGAACAGTAATAAGAGTATAAAAATACTTAATTTATTCTATCAAAATAACCCTTTATTCAGGCATCTTATT